ACCGGTAAAGCCATTGGCTAACGCCCGTCTTCTTTCTTTAATTCCATCCTGAAAGTAAGTCAAAGTCTTTGGCACTTGACCTTGACCATGCTTCCTCGGAAAAGGAGAAAGAATTGGCTGAGCAGGCTTGTCTTCGCTTCTTATCCATGATCAGTCTTTCCCTTCATTCCGAGTCAAGGGGATTGGGGATTTCCCTTAATTGCCTCTTAGTTCCTGCAGGTAGGCTGCTCGCCCGTGCTTCATGCCGCATTTCCTAGGTGGAGAGATTCCCCTGGTTCTTCTTTCTCGTGAGCTAGGTTTAATAGATCAGTTCCCTGTACTGGGCGTTGTTGAGATAAAGGGTCCACAAACCTCTATCTATTAAGAAAAGGTAGTAACGGGGTTCTCGTCCTGCCCTCCAAAGCAAGAAGACGAGACTGCTGCAGCTGGCAGTTCGTTCTCGGATACCTCCGAGCCGGTCTCTCCTATCTCCAACCGAGGAAAGCGCTTTTGCAGGTTTTAACTAAAGAAAAAGTCGTGTTCGGGTTCTTCTTTCTTAGTATTGAAGTAAGCACGGAAAGAAGAATATTGATAGAAGGGCTAGAGTGAGGCCCATTACTCCGTCCCTCCCGTTAGAGTTCCGGTAGCTACCTTCTAGGATATAGATATAGCTATGGGGGAAAGTCCACTCGAGGATAGATGTAAAATGGGATCCCGCTCTCAAGTCAATTGAGATTCTACGGCCAATGTCTGTACTGATCAAATCGATTTAAGAGGCCCTTAAGTCGAGCAACGTGCCTAAAAAGGCGAGTTCGTGCTCAAGGGTCAATCAAACCACGAACCAAAGGAACTCTCTATTAACAAGTCCCCCGTGAATGATCCCAAATCATTCTTAAAGCTGGGGCCAGACATAAAGATAAATGGAGTGAGTCCTCTTCCTCTTCTCTATCTAGGTATCACCTCCCCTGTAATGAGAACTCCCCGTAGATTGACTTATGCCTCAGGCCCGGCTATCCCGATCTGTACTCTAGTTCTATCCTCCGATGGGGCTTCTCGATATGGCTAGACTGTCTTTCCTAGCGAGGTGATTTAACCACACACTGGAGTCAAAGTTAGGAAATGAGAGCGTAACGAAGGACCGATCGGGGAGAGGTTTGGAGAGGAGGCGGACCCTTTCTGGTACTATCCTAGGCTAAGCTCCAAAAAAGCCAGCTTATGGCCATCCTTTAGCAAGCCTAAGCCACTTGAAAGCGCTAGTAAGCAGCTTTGTAAGCCACCGTACGAGCGTCCCGAAGTCTCGAGCTAAGTGCCTACAGGATGAGCAGCTAAGCCAGAAGGGTCTTTTTCCTAAGCGATAAGTACGGAATCCTAAGCCCCCCAAAGATAGGCAGAAAGGTAGTTTTCCTGCCTAATCGGCAAGGCCTGAGGGGCTAAGTCCTGAAGCTATAAGTCCTGAATGTCCGAAGGCTTCACTCGATGAGGGACGTATTCTTTCTTTTTTGGTCCTATTCGTTCGAAGGTAAGTCGACTATGTGCCTTTAAGGTTCTCCCCCGACTTGGCATCGATGAATTAGGCAGGTAATGGATTTCGGAATAGGCAGAGTTGTAAGGTAATTAGTCTCTCTTTCTTTGTTAGTAGTAGTTCGAGGTTCATCGACTCTGGTTCCGTTAGGCTTATCTCGACTTTTCCTGGATATGAGCAGTCTTTTCTCTGTTGAAGGTGTATCTTTCCCCGTAGTCAAAGTGTTATTTGTCAATCTCCGTTTTCATTAGTGAAACTGGCAAAAGGGAGGAAGTCAAGGCCGAAGCGTGACTCGATCAGTAAAAAAAGTACGAGCGTATGGACAGGTCATCGAGAGCATAGGCAAGAGCGAGCATATAGGCTTTGAACCAATAATAAAGGAGATCTGGTTGGGGGAGGGATAAGTGAGGAGACCTGTGCTTATTGGAGACTGGAACTACTATGCGATACTAAGGTCGAGTGGCTTGCCAACAAGAAGTAGAACCCCCTCATTCCGATCATCCATGAGGCCCTTTTTAGGGGGAATCCAGATCTTTCTTTATGTCTTTCATCATCCCCTCTGAAACAACCATGAAATGGCTGGTAGGAAGGCGGGAAATGCTTATGGAGTACAGGGCAAGGGAACAAATTAGTAAGAGGGAGGAAAGACGGGACCAAGTACCACCATTAATGCTACTCACACTACAAAATCCCTTCCATTAACTAAAGTTGTATAGACCGCTTTTCCGGGTACAGCTTCTATTGCTGATCCGCTTGAGCTAGAGTTCCGGAACTAGAAGGATGAAAAACTTTTTCCGCTTGACCTGTACCCGGAAAGGAGTTGGATTCTATTCCCGAAGCTGATCTCAAAAGAAAAGCCAGAAGCGTCTCAACAAAAGGCTTTGAACGTTTTTATCGTTAGTACTAGTAGAATAGAGTGCTACATGAAAGGCTACACTCGCTCTTAGAAGTAAAAGCCCTAGAGCACGGAACTAGAAATCCTAGAAGTCACTTGCACTTTTTCTTACCGGACGAGCTAACCTAACGAGCTTCCCTTCTACTACCGGAAAGAGGAGTTTACCACCGCCTACGCCTACATATTCAACTCACTCTATCCTCTTTGATCCTATTCCAAGGCGAGGGAACGGGACTTGTATCTTTCTATACAAAGCGGGACTTGACTCTGAAGCTAACTAAAAAGAGCTTAAAAAAGAGTTCCGACTACGGGCCGTTGCCCTGACCTTAAAGCTTCCTGTAACTACAGTTTTCTTTTTCTCTGATCCCGGACTTGCCTACTTGACTTGTGAAATCCGCTTTGCCTAAACTAGATAAGGAAAAGGAAAGAAGAGATTCTCTAAGCTTTAGCCTTACAACAAGCTAACACAACTGAACTACCGAAAACAGCTTTCTTTATATGAGCCGACTACCGAAGCAGAAGGAGGTTACTGCGGTGACCAAGCTATGACTGCTACACGTGCACGCAACAAGAAAAGATTATATAGATTTGTGAGCCTAGCTGCCCTTCCCGTAACTACCAAAAGTACCTGTCTAGCGTACGGAAAAGAAGGAATTCTCTGATCTACGTTAACCGCCGACCGCGCTACCACTGAGCTATTGAGGTGGAGCGGTCGGCGGTTAACTGACTGGTCGTAGGGAAATCCTACTTGGGGGTCTTGTAACTCTCGTTTTAGGACCTTATAGACGCCATACGTATGTGGTTTAGTGGGCCTCCGCGAGGATGTGCCCGCCTAACCCACAGAGAGAAGGGTCAAACGAGAAAATGGAAGCGCCGTTAAAGCCTTAACTTAAATAGGCAGCGATAGAGGGGAGAGGTTCACTAGTGGAGGCATGGGATGCGCTGCGCTTGAATCACCAGCTTGGTTTGATTAAGATCCTTTTTTTGTCCGGCTTTAAAGGATAGGGAGGCTCTACAATGGTTGCGGTTAGTCACTAGAAGTTAGTAGGTTTCAGTGGAGTTTCACCTGCATCTGCACCTGGAGCTGGAGCTAAAACCGCGGCTTTATTCACTGCCGCTGGTGAAACTACAATCGCTTCTTCTGTGCCTCGTACTCAGTCTCCTCCCTTGCTTTTGTAAAAAAAAAGGCTGGGATTGGATATAACCTAACGGGTTCAAGGTTAGTTGCTGGAGGCTCTACAATGGGTGCTACGGTATCTGGAACCCATAAAGTGGGACCGCTATCGACAAGCCATAGCTTCATCTTCCATATGCTTTCTCTTTTATATTCGTATAGCAGCCTGTCACCACCCGTTCGTTAACTTGTTTCCAGCGCTTCTTATTTTGGATCAGCAGGATCCTTACGTGGGAGTTCTCTATGGGGGCATAGCTATGATTGATACGGCTTCCATTTCACTTCTTGACGCGGGACATAGAAAGATTTATGTGGCACTTTGGTACATTGAGTGATTGGTGCACCCACAACACTATACGAGTGATTTATTTACGCTATTTTGTCATGGCATGGGAAATCACAGCATGGAATGAAATTATTGATACCACCAGTAAAGATTTGTGACTCATTCGCTCGCCTACATTCATTGTACCCAATCCGCCTGCACCCGCAGCTTGTGCTATACTTGTTTGCTCGTTTGAGAATACCCAACTAGGTAGTCTAAATAGATATTGGAATACCTAGTTGGGTATTCTCTTTTCCTGCAAAGGCTTTCTCTCTTTTGGCAAAGGTGCTTTCCATTACTACGGAACATGCATAGCTACTTTTTGTTAGCGACGCTTTTGGTGATGGTTATACGGCTGCAATATTCACTTTGACCATAGTACGCTTGTGAAGGCCACATCTTAGTACGCGCACAATGTTCCCTCTCTATCCCTTTAAACTGCTAAAGCGATTGATGCTTAGTGGAAGCCCATCACGCTAAGTAAGGTGTGCGAACCCTGCGAGAGAACTGCTGCAGGTACCCCTGCAAATGACAGGTCGGACTATCTATCATACCACCACATTCATGAAAAGGGTTGGAGGACAGATCCGGGAGTCCCACTCAATGGAAAGAGGTATTCCGATATCGGGCTTTACTACTGACTGATGTTCCGTTCTTTCCTGCTGCTGTCGAAGCTACCTTTGTATCTGTCTCTATAGCTGCCCTTGCTATTACTAAAGGGTTTCGATCTAGGGTCGAGGGGGTGTTGCTTCCATTAGTGAGACTTTAATAAGGTCTATTTGCTTGGCACTAAAATAGCCTCTACTGTAGCTGCAGGTGGTGCTTCCATTCGTCTACCCTTGACCTTTTCCCTTTGGGTTCTCAGACCTAGCCTAGCGTAGGATAATCGAAAAAATATTCTTAAGTCAGTAAGTCACTTGACCCATTTCTTGGCGACTGGGACTGACCCATACTGACGGAAGGCAAATCGGGGCTGGCGGGGCTTCTTTATTGAAAAAGGGGAAAAATAGGGCTATAAGTAGGCCGTTTGCTATTGCTATAAGGGCTGCTCGCCTTTATCCGGCTTGGATAGATTCCGTGCCGTATACGCCAGGGTTCTCTCAGCCAGACTTCAAAATGTTCGACGGAACGGGAGACCCGCACCCGCATCTAGCGCATTTCCTGGTAAGATGTGGGCCGGTAGCGCAGAATGGGGCACTGTGCCTTAGGCTCTTCGTACAATCATTGGGGGGGCCCGCCTTTACATGGTACGCCCACCTCTCTGAAGAGTCGATCCCGACTTGGGAAGCAAGGGTCTTGGAGTTCAGGAAGCAGTTCAGCAACACACAAAGAAGGGTTGGAGTGCCCGAACAACTCAAGACCAAGCAAAGGGATAATGAACCTGTCACGGAGTTCATTGCAAGGTGGCGAGCCCCTACTTTTGCCTGTCCCCAGAAGTTTACTCAGCAAGAGCTCCTCAAGATGTGCATGAACAACTTCAGGCACGACTTGTCGTCGATACTCCTGCCCCAAACCTTTAAGGGATTCGACGACTTGTGCACTAAAGCTCACGATGTGGAAGCACATCTTAGCAAACGGCGGCGTCCTACGAAGTACTTGAAGTTCGTTCCGTTACCTTATTAACAAAGTAGACGAATCACTCTCTTTCTCTATTATAAAAGTGGACTTCTTTTTCACAGCCTATATGCGTATGCGGAAAACGAGAGTCCTTACTTTTCTTTCTCTTGCCCTGATAGAATTCGGGGCTATCGGTTCCGTTCTGTTTTCTCTCTCTACCTCTTCTTTTTGACCTAACTTAAAAATCTTTTATGCCCGGCCATACCAACATGGGAAACCTAGCTTCCCTCCCTTTGAAGTGCATTTATCAGATCAGCTCCCCGAGTCACTAGAAAGAGGGTGAAAGGCCCACTACTTCTTCATTCATGGCCTATTTTTTTGTTTGTCTCCCTTTCGTATTCATTCGACCTGAGGCAAAAGAGAAGTCATACAAAGAAAGGTTCTTTCATGCAATGCATAACGGGCGGGCCTCCTATGGATGACTCCAACTCAATGAATGAAGGGAGGAGTATGAGGAAGGCCGGCTTTCGTAATGAAGATTCAAAAAGGAAAAGGGTCAAACCATATCTTACTGAAGAATCTGACTGAATGAGGAAGAGCTCTTTATGTGGTCTCACTTTACCACCATCTGAAATGCGCGAAACTTCGATTGGTGGAAGCCAGTCCATGAAGATTCTCCCTTTTCTGACGTGCAATTCCCCTCTTTCGGTAAGCATCCAGTATCTCAGCAAATGAACATTTCTCTAAGCTGCTTTTCCTGTAGCTTATACGTCGTTTGAAAGCTGCTTCAAGGATCCAACGAATAGCTAAGGTTTGTTGACGATCCCTGGCTACAATCCCAGGGACATCATAAATAGTACCTGCGACTCCTACTTTTTCCACTTCGCATATGGGCTTTATATTCTCTACGGCGTCAACCATAAGTTTGATTACATCACGTTCAGTTTGAGCTGGGCGATGAAAAGTTTGATAAACAATAGCACGAACTCTCGTTCTTTTACCTTCTTTCATGCGAAAGTTGACCAACTTCTTGATCAATTGTTTTTGCTCACCATCCAAGCCCCCCATATAGCTGAGAATTTCCGAGCAATTGGAAGCCGCTTTCGATGACGAGGCCTCGAAATTGATATTACGCGATCGTGACTGTCCATCTTTATCAGCCAACTCCCTCCTTCCATAACTGATCATAGTACGAATGGATGACTGACCCTTACCTTATGGTATGGGTGGGTCACAGAAGTCCTTCAGAAAAGATTGATACGTGGCCATTCATTCGCAAGTCTCTGACAAGATATGAGACATGCGAATGTTCTAAGTCATCCCGCACAATAGAGGGGAGGACCTCGTTCAAATGGGCGGTTTTCCCCTGACAGTTTAAGCTACCTTTTTTCATGGTACTAGGATTTAGCCAACTCCCCTGTTCCCGTGTGAAATGAAAAGAAAGAATCTAAGGTCCCGCCGTCTTAGTATACCTTTCTTTCTTGACGCAAATTCTCTTAACGAACTCAGCTACCTCTCCGGTACGTACTTGACTAAGCCATTTAGTCAATGACAGATCCGCTTTGGCGTACTCGCAAGTCTAACGTTGGCATGTGACACTCTCCTTCCTTGCTTTTTCATACGCTTCTTGCTGGAGAAGGTCGGTGAAGTGCAGGAATGCAGGATGACCGAACTCGCGGAAGTTCGATCATGAATATACGACAATTGTCTTTTCAGGTGCGCTAACATACGTCATGGTTTGGCGGTTTTCCGCGGCCGAGTTGTCAGCTCAACCGGGGCCAGCATAAAATCGCGACCAGTAATACCTCCCGACGATCCAGCCTTGAAAGGCTACTGGACTATCATCCAGTATTGGTGGACGATAGAACAGCCCTCTTGAGGTCACTATGTCGAAACACTTCCATAGTAGGCCGTACTTATATAAATTGGTTTTGATTACGGCGTTTCCAGGAGGTCTCAACAACAGGCCCCTCGAAGAGTTCTTGGAACTGCACGTCTGGTTTTAAAGCAACCGTGTGGTACCATTGAAGCTGCTCAAGCCATAACTTCACCCAATTACGAATTGACGGTATGCTCTAGCATTTCAACCTCCCCATCAAAGGTGAGTTCCTCAGGAGGTCACCTCCACTCCTTAGGTTTTCACTCACGTCGGATGAAATCCACTAGCAGACCCTTCGACGTGACGGATTGAGGGGTGCGCCCCGACCAATCCAAAACTCTAATGGGAGTGGAGAACCGCGGCCAGGTTTGTCCAAGACCACAAACAATCGCTCCCATCGTCGAGAACGATGATGTGGTAGCGAACTGACAAGTCCGGTAACCAGCTCCACCTAATCGGGCAAGTACGCTATTAGACTTTCTATGGTACTTCTCCCGAAGGAGAGCCAGCCCGAGAGTCCATCTGGACATCCTAAGGGCACGGACTGATACTTGAGAGAAATCTACAGTACCCCCTCGCACAAAGAATCTCTTAGCGAACTCAAAAGTCACAACAAGCATGCATATCAATCATCTTACGTCACTAATTGCATATATAGTTAGTTAGTTTGATGAAGCCCTAATATAGTTAGTATAGATAGGGGTTTCATTTTCAGTAACTGTTCCTTAGTTGAGTTTGATTATTCCCACAAAGAATTTCTTTTTATGGGTTAACCGCCCTGCAATATACTCCAATAGCCTTCGAAAGTACTAATAGCTTTCGAAAGTACCAATAGCCTTAAATTAAAGGCTAAAAGTCTTTCTGTGCGAGGATTCTTTTTTTTTTAATGGAGCCCAATAAGAGTGAATTTTATAAAATCCACCATCATGAACAACTTGTCTTCCCTTTTCCATATCTTAACAGGTCAAAAACAAGTTCTTAATCGTTCCTTAAACGAACAATTGGCTGTTGCTCGCTCACGTAGTAGTGGTGACGTTCTTTTAAGCAAGAATCTCGCTATTGGCAAGTGCGATAGATAAAAAAAAATGGAAGCCAATTGAAAGTTTAAGTCACTTACGATCTTCGAGATCGCCAGTCCACTTGCGAATGCCACCAGTACTACCAAAATTCAGACCGTCATCATTATTACATGGTACTCTAACTGCTGCTGGTTTTGCTCGTGATGCTATGTTCCAATCAGATGCTATGTTCCAATCAACTGAAGATACTAAGGCACCTTTCTTAAAGAGAAATTTTCTTCGGAAGTCTCCGGAACGCAAAACGAAAGGGCTTATGGATGTTCTCAATTTAGAACCTTCTCCCATCATAAAGAGTTTTTCACTTGCAGAAGCGTTGAGGTACTCGTCTTTATGGGATTTTCGTTTTTTGGCGGTGTTTAGCGGACTAATATGTATAAATATTGTTTTGTTTTGGACGCTTGATCCGGTAGGGCTGCATTGTGCTCATCCGACAACTGGATGGCTGATGAATCAGGCTCCTACATTATCGAATGTAGTTCCTATTGATGTGTGCCCTTTCCGTGGTATGGGACTCCCCAAGTGTCCAATTTTCGCAAAAGCGCAAGAAGCATTCTTGCAGCACTTCTTCTATGGAATAGATTTGACTCATATTTCTAGAATCGATTTGAGTTCTAATCTGACGTCATTACCAACAACAAATGTAAACGAAGAAATTCAAGCTATCACTCAACAATTTGACCCCCTGAGAATTAGGAATCCTTCTCAGGGAGCTTCCTCGAGTAGCAGTCTTCCTCGATCAAGTACAATTCCCATTGCTATCTTAGTGGGAATGATAGTGTTAACTATCAAATTGATTGAGTCGTCAACTATATGATATGAAGACAAAATGACTACTATGATTGTGGAAAGAAAATGGTTCTATTTTGATTTTTATAAATTGGAAGATCCGCCGATATAAGATAGAAAGATTGAAAGATTATAGAATCAAAAACCTAGTTCACTCGCTGTTATAGATACGTAAAAGATAGAAAGAATGAATGATTTTATAACAACTTCACTCACGAGTGACTCACTCACCAAGAGTGAAAAGCACGGCTTCTTTAAATCCAACCATATAGAATGATTTTTCCTATCATGATACATATATTACCATTCTTATTGGTAAAGATTGCCTTAGTCATCTAAGAAGTTTGAGCGATCAATCTAATAACTCAACACTCGTAAGTGATGATGTTCGCAAGACTAGCTTTCCTGCACTCTAACCGCCTTAAGAATAATTGGTATCAAACCGAGGAAGGAGAGTGTCACAGGCGAAAAGCTAGAACTTCATATAGACCGCGAAACTCACTTCGTCGATCTATCGAGATATAATGAAGTGGTAAACAAGTCAGTGTCTATCGGTGTGGTTCTCCGTCATAGGAACATCAAAAGTGTGGTAGCATTCATTAATGGAGCGTAGCGTCACTTGCTTGCGTTAAAGAAAAGAAGATGCAAGCAAGTCGAAGAAATTCAACCATCACTCAGTACGTTATACGAAACTGGCTTCCGGAGGAGGAGGACTTATTGCATTAAATAAATAAGAATCCCATTTTGTTGCGATCGCAAAAAAAATCAGTATCTTTCTCGTTCAATAGCGATATAATATCGGAACTACAAAGGAATCAAATTTACAACATGAACAACTTATCTACCCTACCCGTTACTCCACTTTCATATAGTACACCCTCGATTGTGTACCTCATCTAAAAACGATTCCACATTCAAGAAAGAACCGGACCGGACAATTTTCAGTAAGAAGCGGGCTACTCCCCGAAAATGCCCGTACCGTAGGTTCGTTTGTCGTTGGGGTCAACTTTCTTGCTCGTTCTGCTATCTTTGAGTAGGAGATGTCTTCGCGCGGGGAATAGATAGAATTAGGTAGGGTTCCGACAGAGGTGGGAAGTCAAGTCAGGTTTGGAGGCCGAAGACGGCTAAGAAAGAAAGGGACATTGGCTTAGCTTGGCTTTAGTTAGAGGGACCATTTACCCTGCCCGTTTAGGGCCTTTCTTGCTTCTGGTCTGTATTTAAGCTTTCGTATCGGGTAGCTGTAGGGAAACCCATTGCTGGATTGAATCCTTTGATCCTAGTAGCGCACCTTTGACTCGTTCCCACAATCATCTTTCTTGTACCTCGATAACCAAATCCCACATGTACTATCACGGCTTTCACAATAACAATAAAGAAAGGCCGGGAAAGCAACCGGAGATGCTGGTTCAATTCCAGCTTGTGAATCAAAGAAAACAAAAAGGGGAGGCTCACCGACCGGATAAGCAGCTAGATCGATTCCTAACAGTAAAGTCAGAGGATTGGCAAATCTTTCTTTGCTTAAAACACAGGAGAGCTAACTCGATGATCGACCAAGCCAAAAAATGGCATCGGTTTTTCCTAGACCTCAAAGACTGCCATAAAAAGGCTTCCAATGGGCCTAGGAACAAAACAAGAGAAACAGCAGACGCGCCTTCAAGGCAACCCCGCTACCTCCGAGACAGGCATCCCTCCTACCCCGATTGTCTTGCTGCTAGGACCCTTCGGAGGTGACCCCGGATATCCCTTACTTTGAGGTAACCCCGAAACGAGGCAACCCCGTTCACTCCGACAAGAAAGGTGTCAAGTCTGAAAGCCAAGCCCGGGCAAGAAGAGGGCTCACTACATTCCAAAAAGGAATGGTTGGTATGCGGTCCGTCCTTAGAAATACCCGAGGAATCCCCCTTTTTTTTGTGATTGTTCCAAAGCGTGCTTCCGTTTCTTGTTCTTCGAGCTCAACCGGTCATGCTTCTTTCTCAGTTGCGCGATTCCTAGCTGCTAGATCCTAGATCGGAGGATGTAGGTGAGTCTGATTGTTCTGACTTCTACTGTTATAAGTTGCCTTAAGGCGCCTTCCAGTTCCAGCCCAATAGGGGCACTTGCCGGTGAGGAAGATCCCATTTAGAAGAAGGGAGAAAAACCTAAGTATCCTTTCGCCTTGAGCTAGGGTCAAAGATCAGTCCAAGCTAGGATCAGCTCTCGGAAGTCAAACTTCTCCTCTGCAGCTAGGCGGGCTACGACCCTTCGAGCAGGGCAGTTCATGAGCTGCTATCTCCGACCGAGGTTAGGTCTTCTTTTGCTCTGCTGCTGTGATTCTTCCTCCAACCTGTACACAAGCCAAGGCTTCTCGAAGTCAAGTACATTAAAGGTAGGGGAAGAAAGGGTCATCTCAGGATGGACTCAATATCTATTATCTTTCAACTTCCCTTTCCAATTGGACACGATCCATTGAATGTTCTCTCCCCAGTCCAGATTAGACCAAGGCAAATTACATTTACTGCAGAGGAGGCAGCCATGGACTGAAAGCAAGAGTCCTCGTTTCCTGAAGAATGATGTGATTCCAGGTCATCTCCCGAATGGGATATTGTAGGTGTTCCCGGTTATGGGTCAGGTCATCTAGGGGCTATGTAATAAAGAGAAGACCCGCGGGTTAACCTTCGGTTCGCCTCTTTTCATCCAAGACTGAGACCTTAGCCGTGAACTTCTTTTCATCCAAGACTGATGGACCTGAGGTTCACTTGATTTGATTCCTCTCACAAGGAGAAGGCGGGCATTTGCTCCGGTTCCTGTCTGTGACGGGGACCTGAGATAGGTAAATAGGCTCAGTATAGAGGGAGACCGACCCTTCAGATAAGCCTTCTCTTGCTCCATAAGCCCAGACAGAACAAAAGTGGATCCTTCCAAAAGTAGGATGACGCGGCAACTGCAAACTTTGCTGGTGAATCAGACCAATTGAGTTTGATAATCCTTAGTCCCGATGAAAAAGTCTCTGACGATTCAACTGCAAACGGGACAGTTGAATAAGAAAGATTTCCAAGTTAGAACAAGTGGTACCCATAAGAGAAAGTAGAAGTGCGCTACTTCCCCTTAGCACTCAAAGCCTATAAAGATAGATAGGTCTCTAGGTAAATTGGTTTAGGTACCATTTCTGACAGCGATTTGACGGCTAGTTCGGGTCTTATAGTGCTTATCTATGCGCTATGAGGATAGTTGCCGGACTATGAGTCAAGACACAAGGCAAGGGTAAGGTTCTCGCGAGTTTACTTACTTTCTATAGCAGCTAGAGCGGCTCTCAGGATATCTCAGTCCAAAGTCAGAGGCAGTGGAAAGGAATTGAAACCATGGAAGGGTCGCTTCCCTCCATAAGGGATTGACTTGCCTTCATTCTTATTTGATACTTCTAGTCGACTTGATTGATCTTTTTGGAACATAGAACTTACATTAAGACAAGGCCTACCTTCTCAGTTAAGAGTTAGGAGCTATAGTTGCTAAGGCGAGTTAGTGCTATGAGTAGAGTGAGAGTCCGATGAGTCTATATGCTCTTTGCTTTTAGAAGTGAGGGTCAGCTAGTGCTTCCCCCCTCTGTTAAAAGAGAAAGTCTTCTTTCTAGGGATGTTATTCTCCTTGATTTCAGTTCCGCCGCCCAATTCAAGCCAAGGCCAGGAGTTTTGTCTGCTTGACATCACATCACAAGCTACACGATTGTGTACCCTGGGGATTTACCGGCTGCTAAGGAAGCTAAGTCAAGTATTGCCCGCTGGGCATATAGGCCAGTCATAATCCTATTAGTGTAGTGAAACCATAATCCTTATCTGCTTAAGGAAGAGAAGAAAGACCTGCTTAAAGAAAGGAAGAAGAAACTGAAATCAATGAAGAACATTCTGATCAAATGTTCTTAAATAAAGGAAGAATCTTCTTCTGTGAATGAATTCTTTCAGAACCTGGTAGGCGAACGAATGAGAGTCTCGAGTGCCGCTAGTCTCCTGCTGTGCTGCTAGTTCAAGGTGAGTTCTAACTATGGTTATAGGTTATTTACTGCTAAGTTCATGCTATCTATAGTTGTTTTCTGTTGCTAGGTTCTTCCGAGATCTTATGTCAGGTCTCTAATTGTAAATAGCGAACCAAAGCAGTCTTTTTCTTCCTTGCTTACCCATTTTATTAACAAAAACAGGAATGTGAGCTTCGCCTCCTACAGATGCTTTACCGATGCCCCTCAATCCCCTGCCTCCACCTTCACCTGAGCGAGCTCAAAGGCAAGGGAAGGAAGAGAGATTTACATAACATAAGATTTTATAAAGACCGTTTAACCTCTCTATTATTGATAGGCTCGGTAGGCTAAGTAAGTACTTCCATTGGCGAGTACTTCTCTTGTTAGGCTAGCTAGTAAGTAAGGTAGACGTAGTTGGCAAGGCTTTCGTGCTAGTAGCTTATGAGTCAGATGCCTCTTCTCTCTCCTTCTTTCGAGCCTAGGCTTCTGTTGGATATGGCTTAGTTTATATTTCCATCTTTTTCCTTAAACCATAGGTTCCCTCGAATAAGTGGAAATACATACACCACCGCCTGTAAGAGGATTGCTAGTTGGCCTCCTTTTAGCAATATCCCCTTCAAACATGAGTAGGATACTTCTAGTTGAGAAAGTCGTTGACTTGTAAGCCGTAGTCTTCGATTCTTGCCTTGGCAGAGTAGATGACTTCCCTTGCTGAATAGAAGAGTAAGCTTCTGCCCCTCTCCCTTCTTTTGAGTCTACGCGCTTCTGCTTAGTATGTCGTTTATATGCTCCTTAAGCCAGAGGCAAGTTTCATTTTTCTTCTCATAGGTGGAACACACTGCCTGTAATTAGCGATCTTCCTCTTTCCGGACAACACGTACAAAGAGACCGGCCAATAGTTAAGAAATTAGTGAACCTATGAGATTGATTGAACAAGCCTTAAAGGCGAAGAAGAATCATCGAACTAATGGACGGACCGCAACGCCAGTACTAGAACTCTTGAACTATAGGAAGGACCTACCGACCGATTGCAAGAGCTGCTACAGTTCTCAAATTTCCAGTTGACCGAACCACACTTGTAGGAGACTTTTTCCCGATTTCAAGAATTGAGATCGATTCTCCCCTCCTCATCTGAAGCTCCGGAAATCCTTATTGAATAAAAGAATTGTACGCACGAAGCAAGCAACGGAAACCTCTGCCTCTGCCTTTGCCCTAGCTCCTACGGATCAAAGCTAGGCCACACAAAAGAAGGAAAGGTAGGCAGCCTCAAGGATAAGCGGTTGAGCAACCGAGAAGAGCTACTCGAGTAAAAGACGAGAGGAAGCGAGTGAAAAGTAAGGATAGGGAGAGGAAGATGACTATCTAAAGCCGATAGTCCAGTAGGTCCTTGTAAGGCGAGTGGAAGGAAGTGACTCGACCGATAGGTTGAGGGAGTCAGGCAGGGCAGCTGACCTAGATGGTTATATATAACAATCTAGGTTAGCACCTCCTTTGTGTCTCAATCCGCAGCTTGTTTGCTTGATCTTAATCGGCCGTATCCTTTCTCATCTTATTCTCCTTCTAATGCTAAAGGGCTTAGGCTTCTTCCTTTATTCCTAGCATTGATAGCTTAAATATCCGCTTCGAACTATGCCAACCAATGTTGTTCTTCTCTCGTTGAGTAACGTAATGAATGATTCGATTCTGGGATCTCCACCCTCCCCAACCCTACCTTAGACCGGAAAGAGATACGTTTGCTCTTCTGCGGGGGCTGCTCCGACCTTCCGGAAAGAGGATTTATTTGTTCTGGATCCTGAACCTGTGACCTAGCAACAATGAGTGTGGTGCTTGGGTTGCCTCTTGGAATGGGTGACCAGCAAAGAGGGATGTTATCCAATCCTCCTACCGAACCACCCCAGTTACACCGAGCAGTCTGCAACAGAGACTCAGAAGACTCATGGCAAAGTAGGAAGCCTAGATGCTATCATAGATGCTCTTAGGGAACCTTAAGGCATAATAAGGGACTCCAATAGCAAGCATTGGCTCATCCAGCTACCAAGAGCTGCTAAGGACGCTTACTAAGACATTCTGGGTGCACAAGCATAGGAGTAGGAACTCGTAGCTCAGAGAAATAGAAAGTCACTAGCATTGCTAACAAGGCAGATGCGCGGGTCAGATCAGCCCGCCGCTTATTTATCTCTTCCACTTTCAGATCGTGGAGCAACACCAAAAGGAGTGAGCTTTTAGGGTTAGGAAGCGAGAGGAAGAGTGAAGGTCGCCCCTATTAAGTAAGTTCAAAGAATGGCTTGAGTGAAAGCTGGAGTGGCACAAGACAGATTGAAAGCAAAGGGAAGGGAGGTTTGAAACCCTGTCCTTCCTAACCTTCCGAGAGCCTTCCTGACTGGCATTTCCACTGGGCTTGTTCGCTTGACGGGTCCTGGTCACTGCTAGTTAGCTCCACGATACTTGGATAATCTTTTTCAAATGGTCTTTCTCCGATTTCTTCTTCCTCCTCCTTGGTGCTCTTTCCAAACGCCCTTTTAACGGCTTCGTTCGACTTACTTAGACAGATAGAAAGCGGCAGGCGAACCCCGACTTGTTAACAAAAAGCTTTCTCCGACTTCAAAGTTGGATCGACTGGTTCACTGGGCTTGGCTGGTGGACTAGATAGGGACAGGAAAGTGACAGGACCTTTTAAAGAGCCTGAATCCGGTGTGAGGCTTGTGCTTCTTTCTATGTCTATGGAGAGCATGAAAGGCCCTAACAGGTCAGTCAAGTTTCGCAGGAAATTGTAGCGAAGGCAAAGCTACTTCAGTAGCTTTGTGCAAGTTGAGTAAGCGATAGCTCACGCAAACGCTATGGAAAGTGAAGTTCAGTAGCCTGAGGAGTGTCTTCGAATCTTTTTTAGCCAAGAGCTTAACCGGGTGAGCCAGCATATAGTGCAAAGCACCTTTTCGGAAAAGTCCAGTTCAAGCAAAGGGAGGACAGAAAGAACTCCATGGATCGTTCCTAGGTCAACGGGCTTTGACTTCATTGAGCTTCAAAGCATTCCCGCTACCTTTGCAATCCAATCCCGGAACTACGGCTCCAAAGGATCGTGCAGTGGATGTGTCGGGTTCGAAAGTCTCTCTTCCTCCTGCTGCCGTTGGAATTGTGTGTTTGTCTCTGCCGGGCGACAATCAATGGTCTTAAAGGAGCACCTATCCGCCTGACTTGAAAACAATCCACGCTCCCTCTATCTAACGCACGAATCAAACTTCGTTTACCTCCGATGAATGATTTTTTGTTCTTGCTTGATTACCGGAGGACTACCGCTGGAAGGCGTTGTCACTGCGACTTGGTGCCTAGTGTGCTCTTCACGGAAAGGAGTGAAACGAGCAAGGAGAGAGAGTCAACCTTAATGTCAGTGAGAATCGGAAAGGAAAGCATTCCAATAGCAGCTGATGAAACTATAGCACGAACAGCTACCTCCTCTTCCCCTCGGGACACTCCCTTTAAAGACGTTAGCAATCAAATCACAGCTGAGTCAACCAAAGCAAGAACAGCGCCTTCGCCTGCTTTGATTAGGACTTTCTCCGGCTACGGCTACAGAGCCATCTAAATGCTACTTTGCGTAAGACTTTTCATTCGATTTTCACTACTTCGAATTTCGCTACTCCGGACTCTTTAAAGGCCTTGAGCCCGCCCCAAAAGAATTGAATCCGGAAGTCCGGAACTCCCTTTACAGAAGACTTCGAGTCAGTAGCTACCTTTGGAAAAAGAGTCAGAACTGATAGTCATCGTAGTCATCGCCTTTCCCTTTCGACTGGCATTATCACACCGCCATCAAAAAATGAAATAGCAGCTCCTAGCCCGATTCCAAGACCTGGACCTGGTTCAGGTTTGAAAGCAGCCCTTATTCCATTCATTCCATCAACAGCTCAATCGATGGGACTTGCTTTCCTTCCTAAAGGAAGTTACCCGGAGCCGGTAGAAATGACTGACTTAAGATAGAGCCCCTAACAGAGTCCATTCTCCGAATAGTAACACGGTCAAGCCAAAGATCTGATTCACTAGCAAAGGTAGCAGGAGTCGATAAGTTCAAACCAAAAGGGAAGGGCAAAGGATCAACCACATCCATCCCCTGTGAACGCACAGCCTTGTCCCATGTCCCAGGTCAAACCTAGGAGTCAGGCTCAAAGCTAGGACTAGTTCCACGCTTGGTCATTCGTCTGTGCCTCTGCCCCTCTCTCAGGTGCTGATGTTTCACGGTTCTCTACTTCCTTCCATCGGGGATCTCTCCTCCCTGGTTATCTGTTCATCTCAGACGCTTTTCTTCGTATTCTGCTTTGTTGCATTCAGTCCACTGAAATTAAGATAAATGAGACCGAACCCTAAGAAGAATCCTCAAGCAAGGGAACCTCACCCCGAAGTCCTTGACTTGACTCTCAATCCGTGTGGGAACGGAACGAAGGCTCTCAACGGAACTTCACTCAATTAGGATGACAGAGGCATTCCCTGTGCTAGTCAAACTACGCGCAAGCAAGGAAGGGATTAATAGTTTATGTGCCCGCTAGCCGATTAGAATAAGGAAGCACATGTCAATGCCATTAATCTGACTGGTGCGGAACGTAACCTTCAACCAATCCGGTCGTCCTAAGGATTTCGAGTGCGTTTTCCCGGCGATTTCCAACAAGTCTTTCTTCATTTTGAGAGCAAGAAGCGGTCCTAATATAATAAAGGGTTGCCTTGCCTTACCAAAAGGAGTGAAATGTAAATGGCAATCCCCGGTGCCAAGAAAGTCACCTTTATACAGCTCAATCTAATCCTGCCTAGCATATGCTGGCGTGGCAACAAAGGCCCTATTCTCATATTCTAGCTATGCGAGAAGCTATGCTTGGAGCTTGCAATCCTTGAAAAAGCCCAACCCGCACATTGCTCTATTAACTGCACCTGCCTTCGGTCTTAGTTCGTAATGACAAAACTTCTTCTTTGAAGGAAGAAAGCTTTGGGACTGATTCACTGACTTCACCACCAGCAGCGGATAGGACCAGAGCTTCTATTTACTCAACAGCTCTTACTGTAACAGAAAAGACTGGCACCGGTTGGTTATTCAACAGCAGATAGGCTTAGAGCCAGTAGTTGCCCTTGGATTATTCAAATGTCATTGCAGATGATCTTCTCGGGCAGTGATATCCCCCAAAGCAAGGGTCCGAAGGATAGAATGCTTATTCTAATTCGTATCTTAAGCCTTTCCAGTTCCTATTCAAGTGAACGGGGCATCTTTGCATTCCTCCTGGCAAAGGGAGGGGGGTCTAAGGGGGATTAAGGGAGTTTAAGGAAAGAGCGTCATTGACCCCCACAATATTCCGGCATCCGTTCTACTATAGTCCAGCCCATTTTGGAGCAAGCATAAGTGACAGTTTATCCATTATAAGATCCAGCGGATAGCGATCGGGATCTAGAGTCCGCGGGCGTTGTTTCATAGTTTGTTGCGGATCACCTATCATGTTAAGGCCTACCTGACTTTGACTTTGATTTATAGTTATAGTGGACCCAATGATTACGTATTTGACTATACTAACATATGCAAATGATTGGCATAATCACCGGCGGGACAGAGACACGGATTGCAGTTTCAGTTCCAGAGTCTACAGACCCAGAGCTAGGTGTTGACCGGGCAAAAGCATAAGTCGTTTCAGTAGCACACAGTGCTCCGGTCAATGTGCCGACAAAGAAGCGCGATTACGCTATTTGGGCAGGCGCGTGTTCTAATGAGAAGAACTAGAGCTTCAATGGGGTTATATGAAGTCAGAGGCATTAGTGAAGGGAAATAAGCTTAAGTTAGTGGCCTCTTTGATTTGACTTCCGATAGACCTCGGCCTTTTTAGAGCTTGGTAACCTCTAGTTTGATCAGGAAAACCAGCTATTCAACAAGGCAACAACTATTCAACTGGAATCAGAAGGCGTGGATCATTAAACGTTCCTATTCGAACGAAGCCTTGCATCCCTCCCTCGATGATAGTAGCTGGGTGGACTATTGGATACGGAACATAGAACTACCAGACGAAGGAGAGAAACCAGGAGTCGGGTCTCGTCTGCTATGATCTCCTCAGTTTAAATCTCGGATTTGTAACCGAACGAGAGTTGTTGTTGCAATTTCTAAATGAAATTCAATTTCAATGTTTCTCGTTAAGCATTAGATTCGCTTCGCCGGGGCTATGAAATGCATGCATATGAAAACCTTCCTACTTAGAACAAGTAATTGTTTTCGTCGATCAACTCTACCTTCGAATTTTGCGTATAGCACCCCCGGTCTTGAATTGAAAGGAATACAGGCTTTGGTATCCAAAGTGAAACAGATACTAGTTTAAATCATGAGTGGGGTAACCCGTCCTCTCTCTTGCCGTCTTTACATCTGCCTATGTTGTATGGTTAGGGATGAACCGCAACATGCGCTCGCTACTTGTTGCTCGAGCAACTAAAATTCCTATTGATGATATTGATTCAACCGCGACTCTTGCTTTATCTTCTTCTCATTCCGTATAGGCAGCTGATAGAACTACATGAGATTCAAGTACCCAGGGGCCGAAGACTTTATAGGTGTAGTGACTTAGATTCCATGGAGTACCTCATGTAGTCTAGTCAGGGTATAAAAGATAAAGCTAGCTTTAGAAGAGAAACTACAAGTGTGCCTAAACTCTATTAGTCAAAGAAACTAAGCGCGAACAGAAACATCCATGGGCGAGAACTGGAACTGATACTGATAAGACGAATACATGACCAGAGAATGAGCTGGGAGGCGTGACTACCGTGCTCTTATGCTGAAAAGTACCTCTCCCTAAATGCGAGAATTTCAATACAAGCGGCGAAACTACTCAATGAGGCAGCAAGCTTCTGCTCCTCGAATCTTGTATTCGGTTGCTAACCACCTACGCAGCGCAAGGACCTTTTTCTTTAGGGGAGATTGGGGAAATGAGGCAAGGAACAGATCAAGGAAGGACCAGCCAAGAAAGAATTCGATGTTCGATGATAGAATCTTTTGAATTCTTAGCCAAAAGCAAACCTTTTCTTTTGCAGCAAACTTTTCAATTTGTTGGACAGCTGTTGCAAAGCCCTCTTCTCTCAGTCGAGTATTACCAAAGCTTTCTAACTGTAGCTTTGTACCTTGCTCTTCTCTTTTTAGGTAAGGAATAGCCTTAGTCCCCTCGGGATTTGCATGTAATAGGTTGAGGGGAGACGATCTGAGCAATGATTGCTTGAAGATCTTCAAAGGGCTTTCCCTCCATAAGACCCTACTTCTCTCAAAGTTTCATAGAAGAATTTTATAGATATATATTTTCTTTATATATTTTATGCGTTCTCCCACCGGAGAAAGTCTATTCGGGGGAGCGTGGGATCTTCGAACTGAGCAAATATAGATTCGATCGACGATTTGTTTCTCTTCTCTGGAGTACCAAACGCGAGCATAACATAATTATGAACAGAAAGTTCTGGAGTATGGAGGCCTGAGAATAAACTAGCCCGACTTGGATGAGATATTATTGCTTCCGCTTCCTTATGCTCAAAAACTCTTGCCAATACATTATCCTCATTTCGTTCCGGATTTCAATCCCTAATGGGAGGCTCCATGAGCAAAAGCCCCTGTCATAGTTAATCCGGAAATGTATTGATGATGAGTCTCTGACGCAGCTTGAGTAGTAAAGTCTTGTGCCATGAATGCATGAGCGGGTAAAGAATCCATGTTTGTGTTGAGCTACCAAGGAAGAAGTACCCCTAAAGAAGCTGGAGCAAGGCCTAATTGAATGAAAATTCAGAGAGTTATTGATTGTGAGGGACCTGGCCAAATTGTTCTCCCGCTCCTCAAATCTATTTTATACCATGCCCTATTCAAAAGTGAGTTCTGTACATATGACCAGCGACGATAAAAACACAATCAATGGCTGCTGACGTGGCGGTGAGCGATATCTATCAGTCAGCCACAAACTTTGTTTGATAAAGTGGGTGGATGGAATCCTCCGAGAAGAGTTTTTATAGCAGTTCCCGCACCGGTACCGAATAAGTGACTACTTTTTTCGGAATTTAGAACATAAAGATTCCACTAACCTGTAGGGCGTCAGGGATACTGTCTTACATTGTGTTTCAATTTTCCCATTTGATATGCTCCCTCCCCGATTCGGGAATAGCAACATGAACTGAATGCCCCGTCCGAGCCAAAGAACTGACTCCGAAGAGTCCCGACAAATGGTGATTGAGACGAGCGCATTTCTCAACCGGGTTCCACTGAGGTTGCAGATGGGGCACCCGCACGGGATGGCGGAGAACGAAATAGTCAGAAAAGAGCTCCAGTATGAAAATCTTCATTGGTGCGTGAACCAATTGTATACCACCACTGAAAAATACCGGAATAAGCAATATTGACTAGACCAGGAGCACCTCCTTGGGTACTTCTACAGCTGGTTGACCGATGCGAGGCGAGCATGAGCAATAGGTCTCACATAGTTGGGGTCACCCACGCCTCGAAACCGCCTTGCCAAGCCACGTGGGACGAATGACCAGAAGATCCATGGACAGACAATTTCTTGCTAACTGACCGATCCTCCCCCGCCCACGGAATAATAAGTAGGTGCGGGACTTGCTTCCGAAAGTGTTGCAGATATGAAGGGACTGCACGAGTCGGGAACAAAGCTTCAATCTGATGCTGAACCAGTAGGGAGGTGAACCTCTCGCCTCAATCCCAAGCAGCGTGATAAGGTGGAGGAGGAAATTGATGCTATGTTGGGGGGAGGCCTTCTCTCCCCCGTCATAGAATCTGAGTGGGTTACTCCCATCGTCATCTCTATCAAGAGGAATGGTGGAAGGAAGAAGGGCATAGACTTCATCATGCTCCATGATGTATGCGAGATCCCCTTCCCACACCATTTACGAAAGAAATATGGGGGGCCGGATCGCGAAGAGTGTACCCTTTTACAGATGGTTTCTTCGGATACCATCAGGTAGAGATCGCGGAGGGAGGAGACAAACGTCGAGACTACTTGAATAGCGGATTGGGGGGTTGCTTTGCTCATAATGCAATGTGTAATGCCGGTATGAAGAATGCTCCTGTTGTCGGATTGTAAAAAAAGATTTGATTCATGATTCCGGAAGTAGATTTAGATGATTGGACTCTTTGCGGTCCTCTGAACATGTGGATACTCTCAGATTCATGTTTGAGCGTTGTCGCCGCCACTCAATCCCCATAAAATGTTTGACCTAATGGAATATGACTTTGTTGACATGTTGCATGCATGGTCGGAGGGTTTACTAGTTTCTTCCGTCAAGATCTGTATTACAGATGGAGCCACCTGCCATACAGAGACGACGTTCGCGCTTTCTCGAGACAGAAAAAAAGGATAAGTTTCGGATTGATGATGCTCCGAGATAGGAGGCAGCATGTTTGCTATCACTACCGCAATCGACTGCAAATGCCTATGGGAATTGATTGGTCCGCACGTAATCGATAGAAATGCAATCTCTTTCTACCTGCCCTTTTTTTTTCCAGATGTGAGATGTGTTCCCTCACCACTCGAGACGTGTTTCCGTTCCAATACCATTTGGTGCCGGGGATGGGCAGCGTACCTGCAGTTGTCGCGTGCCTGTAGTCGCAGATGGTTGTTTCGCAGATCTGGCTGGAAAAGCGGGGCAGGTGTCGGTCGGGAACGGGGCCCGGGGCCCCCAATTCATTCATTGGCTCCATGAATATCATGAAAGTTGCTTTCTTTATTGTCTCATACACGTAAAACCTGTATTCATTTCGAATGAAATAGAAACTTCTTTCTTACTCCCACCCCTTCCCACCCACTATGTCACTAAATGATGGGCGGGCGGGAGAAGCAACTGATACAGAGGGTTGGGAACTGATCCAGCTTCAAAACTACTGCGCGGCCGTTGCTTGCTGGCTGCTTCAAAGCCTATTAGTAAAACGCGCTAGCGCGCTCATACGTTTTGAAGCTGGCTTCAAAGCCGTTGCTTGCTGCGTTGGCGCTTACGTTTTTCAGATGGAATTGATTCCAAAGCCCTAAAGCCTACTACCGGCACTTCCACTCTATCTTTTGACGATAAAACAACAAGAGAGAGTTTAGTTTACCAAAGCCAAAGAGAGAAGGGAACCGCTTACCATAATTCTCTTATTGATCTCCGCCATCTCCAACCGCAAAGGAGATATTCTACTTAGAGCCTACCTGACTTGGCTAGCTACCGAGCCCGTACCGGCACAAGAAGTTTTCTATAAGCCGACGCCTAGTTCCATGTACCTGTAACCCGGAACAGCAGAAGTGGTTTTCTCTAAAGCAACTTGCCTGACTTCTTTCTTTTATTCCTTGTGCTTAGGGCGGTAGTCAAGTCAAGCCAAGCTAAAAGTAGTGAAAGAACGTAATCAGTAAGGTTGTCGGTCTCTAAAGGCAAGTGCGGTACTCTTTCTTTGTTTGAAAGCTCTTTCCTGATCTGTCTGCTAAACGTGTTTCCGACTCGCTTGGAGTTCCGACTTACGCAACCGCAAGAGAAAGCCAAAAGCAGGAGTTTTGACTACGGTGCCGGAACGCCCTCCGAACACAACCGCAAGAGAAGGTTTATTCTTCGACCTTCCCTCGCAACTTCCCCTCGCAGAAGGAATAGAATCCGTTTGACCTCGAGTTCCTGTGCTTGCACTGGCCTGCCTTCCGACTGGACTACCGCTTGAACGAAAGCCGGAACAAAAAGATTTTTCTACGACTACCGTTCCGACGGTCCCTATCTTCACCATTGATCAAAGTCAACTTCGTCTGGTACTGGCTACCTGACTTACAGGAATTCTACGAGTACTCGCTAACGGAACGATTGATTAATCAAAGTCACCTTCGCCTAGCAGTCACCATCGCTTTCACTACGGTTGAAGTGAAAGGCTTAAAGAGCGATGAAGCCTTAAACGAGTGTAGCTCTTAGAAGTCAAAGTCCTAGCAGTCCCGTTCTCCTAGAAGTCAACTGGGCCTAGAAGTCAACAGTCGACGAATTCTCTCTAAACCGCTTGCTTTCACTAGCCCTAACCATTGAAAGGCTGGACTTGCTTACGCAACAGCACGAGATAAAGACTTTTAAGTCAACCTTCGCCTACCTGAAACAGCAACTGCTACCGCCTTCCACTCGAAACAGGACTTATCTTCTTTGTATCTAACCCGAACAAGAACACTTTTTCTACGACGATGGCCCTCCACCCGGGCTTAGAGGAACGAACTCTCTGATCAGCCTCCCGCAAGACAAAGTGATTTTACTTCGGTGCCTGAAAGAGTAGATTCTACGACGAGACCAAAGCCGCTAGCTACCGTGCCCGGTACTTCACTAGCTACCTTCTCTGCTCGGCTTGCTTTCTCGGTATCGAAAGTGGAAGTCGATCCCGCCAACACGAAACAGAGATTTGTTATACTAGGGACTTTCACCGCTTACCCTTACCAAAAGGAAAGAGGCTTTCATCTACGAGCCTCCCTAACTAGCTAAACTGACAAGCTTACCAAAACCACCTGAACTAGCTAAAGCCGAGACAGCTATCGCAGAAAGGAAATTCTGTTGATCAACCGCCTAGCTTACTGCCTTGACTTTATGAACTGACTTCCTGGCTCGAGTGACTGCTAAGTCTAATCCAAGCGCTTCCCGAAAGAGATACGTAGGCCCGGAATAAGGAATTTATTCCTGATCCCCGGAACCAGAAAGAGAAAGGTTCGATGATCAAAGAAAGCCTAGTTCCATGTACCTGTAACCCGAAACCGAAAGGAGTTTTCTCAAAAAGCATGCTTCATACCTTCCACTGAGAGGGGCTCGCTTACTGCCTTGACTTACTGAACTTACCGCCTTCCCGTAACTCGCTACAAGAAGAGTTTCCCTTGAGGAGAGATTTCTCTTTGATCGACCAAGCCGAAAGACAGATCTCATCACAGCACTTGCTTTCCCTAAACTATCTAAACTGACGAGCGAAACTGAAAGAGGGAATTCTCTGATCCGATAGCACTGGACTTGCTTAACGCACTAGCTTTGAGTTCCGACTTAAAAGCTCTATGAAGTTCAAAACCAAAAGACAAAGCGCATCGCTCTCACTACGGTTGAAGTTATTCGCCTTTTATAAACGAGTTAAGTGTACTAATAGACTTGCTTACCGTAACCGCAAAGAAGGAGTTGACTAAGTCGACTACCGGAACTGGAGATGTATTCTCTGATCCACCTGCCCTAGCGAACTGACCGGAAAGCCAGGAAAGATTCTCTAAGCCAAGCCGACAGCAACGGAAAGAGGGACGTCGACTCGCTTACCGAAAGAGATAAATCAATCAATCAAGACGCTACCTCATCGCACCCTTATATTAGCATTCATACGAGATATTATAAGCCTATGATGCATCGTTGATAAGACCCTCCTCCGAATCATAAATAAAGTAGTACATTTCTCGTTCGTCTCGTGCCAATTCCTAACAAATCTCTGCGGACCGTCGAATGTTATTGTCAGTCAAATTGGCTCTGGAGCCTATTGTTCTGCTACTCCTCATGGCTGGCTTGAAGAACCTCCGAACATTGTCCACCTAGCCTCTTTTGTGCTTCTACGCACGATTACGTGTTTTCCCAAGGCCGGGTCCTGGTCATCCGTTCATCACGACGTCTCTCTGACGCTCATGCCTAGGAACCCACATGTGTTGCTCGGTCCGCATTCCTATTCAGTTCCCTTACAAGTAGGACTGCCCTCTTTCTTTAGATCTCTTAACAAATAAAGAATGCTCAGATGAACTACTATCTAATGTTAGTAGTGCTGAGCTGAACTTATCAAACCAGGATCTAGGAGCCTGTTTCAAGCCATAGATGGCCTTCATGAGACGGCAAACCAGATTAGAGTTGGCAGAGGAAGTCAAACCTGGAGGTGGCTGCATATAGACTTCTTCAGATAGATCTCCGTGAAGAAAGGCGTTTTTTACGTCTAGTTGATATAAAGGCCAATGCCTTGCTGGAGCAATGGCAACAAGGAGACGAACCGTGGTCATCTTAGCAACAGGGCTGAACGTCTCCTCATAATCCTGCCCATATTCGTCGAGTGAACCCCTTAGCCACTAAGCGAGCACCGGATCCATCAGATTTGAATTTGATCTTATAGATCCGAGCGAGTGACTAAGCGAGACTCCATCCGAAGATTCTGACAGCATCCATATCTTTTACGAATGAGGTCAGCATCTTACTCCGCTACGAATCTCAAACTCTCTTTACTCCGCGAGACTCTGATCTCAAAATCCAAGAATCCGCGAGTGGTAACGAGCAGCGAGTGATAGCGAGCCGAGTGTTCTACTCGAACTTCGCCATATCTATCGCACACCCCCACCAGCGAGCGATACACGCGAAGAAAGAGGTCAGCCCCCCGCCTTCTCAAAATCACTGAGGCTGTTCCAGCGAGCAGCCCATTCATTCCTTCTCCCTCCCCGGGCGTAGCGCTCATCAGACGTGTGGCAGCCGCGATCCCATGAAACGACCAACTCCTTCTATTCATTCTTAGCCAACGACCTGTACGAGAATTCTATAGGTTGGGTTGGTTCTATAAGGAGGAAGATCATTATGATCGTTCCTTTCCGAACCTATCCACTTTTCCGTATCTCAACAAACCATGATAGAAGAGATTTCCCTATGACCAAAAACAGCCTGTTGTATTCAACTAAACAGCTGTTGTTATAGTCGTATGGGAAGAATCAAATAAAGAGTAGTACTTTTTGATTATTTAGGTTTAGGATCAGAGAAAGCATTCAAAAAGACAGTTGTTCCCGGCGTTGGTTGTTACCGGGATTGATCTGATCGTTTCTGATAAGAGGGTCGCCTAATAAGTCGATTACTGTACTGGGGACCGGTTGGGCCAGGAAGTCAAAGTCATGGGATTGGTTCGTTCTCCAGAAGACGTAATGAAACACTCGTCCCACCCACTACGTAGTGATGCCTCTACCTGATCTGAAGCCGTGGGACGAACTAAATTGAAAGACTTGTTCTTGCTTGCTCATTGCCCCGACTGACCGAGAAAAACGACGTTCCAGAGGCATCTTCCATTCATATCGATTTGGGTCTTTCCGCACCATATTTAGATCTGCCCCTTCTTCGATTCGGAATTCCCAGCAAATCCTTGACTCCTCGAATACGATGGGATTTCACACCTGGCGAATCTTTCACTCTACCTCCTCTGATTAACACCATAGGATGTTCCTGCGAATTATGACCTTCGCCCGGAATGTGAGCAAATATATCATGTCGATTGCTCAACCGTACTTTGGCTATCTTACGTGGAGCTGAATTAGGTTTTTTCGGTGTTCTCGTCGGAACACGCGGGCGTACTCCTTG